CCTAACGGTTTGGACTTGAGTAGGTTGAAAAAAGACATACAACCTTGGCAAGAACGACGTTCGGCAGAATATATGACTCATGCTCCTTTAGGTTCTTTAAATTCCGTGGGTGGTGTGGCTACAGAGATCAATGCAGTCAATTATGTCTCTCCTAGAAGTTGGTTAGCTACCTCTCATTTTGTTCTAGGATTCTTCTTTTTTGTGGGTCATTTGTGGCATGCGGGAAGGGCTCGTGCAGCTGCAGCAGGTTTTGAAAAAGGAATCGATCGCGATTTGGAACCTGTTCTTTTCATGAATCCTCTTAATTGAGACGGGAAATAAAATGCATGAAGTATGAATTTGATTCCATCATACATATTGGAATCGAGTCATACCAAAAGTATTTTTCCTACCCTCCTTCAACTCATTTAGATTTGTGGCTGTGGCTCGGCTATCCCCCTAGCCGAGCCATTCCCTTATGACAAAGACCGAGCTAGCTATAGGGTAAACCAAAACAAACAATAACTAAACGAATTCAACGAGAAAAAGAAAAGGAGAGAGAGGGATTCGAACCCTCGATAGTTCTTTGTTCGTAACTATACCGGTTTTCAAGACCGGAGCTATCAACCACTCAGCCATCTCTCCTAGAGACAATCCCATTTTATTCCTCCGAATAGGACATGGCCATACGAGTTGATACCACAACTCCCTGTAGAAACATCTCAGGTGCGATTGCGATATGTACCTATTCTATATTTGGATCTATATATCTATATCTTTATCTGTTCCGTATATATGGATCGCGCATGATCCATCATGCCCGTCGTTTCTGAAGTAAATAAAACTGGACCCTCGACTCCATGTACGATCCGAATAAGTAATGAGTTCTAAAGGATCAATGGATTCACGGCCAAATCCCTCTATGATGCATTTTCTTACATCTTACAATCTCGTGCGAGAGAGGGATCAAATGGTATAGTTCATTCATTTGCCGGTAGCTTGGAGGATTACAACCATGACTATTGCTTTCCAATTGGCTGTTTTTGCATTAATTGCTACTTCATCAATCTTATTGATTAGTGTACCCATTGTATTTGCTTCTCCCGAGGGTTGGTCAAGTAATAAAAATGTTGTATTTTCTGGTACGTCATTATGGATTGGATTAGTCTTTCTGGTAGGTATTCTTAATTCGCTCATCTATTGAACCTTTTCAGTATTTTACGGATCAACAACCCCCCTCGAATTTCTTTTCTGGACTCATATTTAATGTTAATGTGTCCCACAACCAGAATTTCTTCGGGGGGGTCAAAAGTGAATTCTTGAATGAATTGAATGCAAAATTGTTGGAATTTTCCTGAAGATAGTATCTGACTCTGTACAAATATGATATAAATATATATAGATATATATCAACACATAGGTGTTTGTTGACACATACGCGTGTATCAAGAACGAATAAAATGCGGATATGGTCGAATGGTAAAATTTCTCTTTGCCAAGGAGAAGATGCGGGTTCGATTCCCGCTATCCGCCCATGGTGGAGTAATGTAATATGATGAATTATCCGGTATAGTTGATATACCTACACCTAGTGTAGTGGTTGTATTTTCCCTCTTCTTTTACTCAGACTCCCAAATAAAAAAAGTGCATTAATTTTCAGGTGAAAGAATCACACTTAAAAAGAAATAGATATACATTTTTTTTTACAAACAAAAAAAGATGTTGCGGAGACAGGATTTGAACCCGTGACCTCAAGGTTATGAGCCTTGCGAGCTACCAAACTGCTCTACCCCGCGCTGACGAAATTGGAACTAATGACTAATGGACGAATAGGGTATAGAGGTGCCCCTATACCAGATCTATATGAATAGTATAGCCTATTCATACAGAATGGTAAAGAGGGCTCAGAAATGAATAGAAATAGGTAGGGATTTATCCCTACCAACTTGATCTTGTTGCCCCCGGCAACAAACATGCATGAACCATTTCGCGGAGTACGTGTCCTGATAGCCCAAAGTCTCGATAGTTAGCTCTAGGTCTTCCGGTCAAAAAACAGCGTCGATGAAGACGGATAGGTGCACTATTACGTGGTGGGGATTGCAATTTTCCATGAATTTCCCATTTCTCGTTCAAGGATGAAACTTTGCTTATTTGTTTTTTTGAGGATCGACGAATCAAATGATATTTCTCTTCTAATTTCTGCCTCTTCTTCTCCCTCTGAATCAAACTTTTCCTTGCCATAATGATTTAGTTCCTATTATTACCAATGATACACAATACAGATCGGATCCTAGATGTATAAATATACGAAGGCGCGCCCCATTGAAACAAAAAATGGGATTTTTTATGATACCGCGCCTTCGTTTTGAAAATAAATAATCAACTTAACCAAATTTGCCCGATGTAGAAGCAATCAAGAAAGCTGCGTAGGTAAATATATAACCTACGGAAAAGTGAGCTAAGCCCACCAATCTTGCTTGTACAATGGAAAGAGCCACCGGTTTATCCCTCCAGCGAATCA